TTCGGGGTATATTTCAACTTTACTTTTTTCTTTATTTCTTGTGTCTAGTTACTTTTTGGTTTCCATAAAAAATTCCGATCTTGATCTTGCTAAAGATCCCGATATGGATCCTTTAAATAGAAACTTTAATGAACAGAGTCGAGAAAAAAATCTATTTTTTATTGTAAAAAATAGATTATCAATTGATTTGCAAGGATTACCAGCAATCCGTCTTGCTATCACTAAAGTGATATCCATATAGATATCAATATATCACTTGTGACTGTCTTTGTTACAAAACACTAATTTGAATCTAAAATTGAAATGATTAAAATGAAATCATAAGAAGGAATATGTAAGCTACCCACTTAATTTCCATGGGATTGTAGTTCAATTGGTCAGAGCACCGCCCTGTCAAGGCGGAAGCTGCGGGTTCGAGCCCCGTCAGTCCCGGCGGATTCAATAAAAAAAAAGAAAGAAACTCACCTTTTTGCTTTTGGGCAAAGGGATAAACGTTTATCTTTTTGTTTTATTTTTTTTTTTTCATCAAGCAAAAGAAAGGGGTATTTCCATTATTTTAATTAGCACCAATTGAGGGTAGAGAGACATATGTAAATTAGTATAATTATACTTATTGAGAGCATTTAACACTTCAAGAAAGAGATACTGTACGGGGTTTATGCTTTTTGTCAATGGATCTCCCATTAACTCGTGTAGGAAAAGGGAATAGGATAGCGTATAATAAGTTTGCCAAGAGTACCTATATATACTTTTCTTTCTATGAAGTCAAGGAATTGAAAATAGTTCGAATCCAACCAAGGAAAGAGTACATTTTTTAAAATAAAGATAAAATTAGTCTTCCCTAATGAATATGCTCTTTTTAAAGATTAGAGTCGATGTCGAAGAAAAAATTCGTAAGAAAATTTAATTTAATTATAGTTAATTTTTTGGAATATTTTCGTTTTTTTACTGGGACTCGTCTTTATCACATTCCCTTTCTTTGTTTTCCAAAAAGATGATAGACCCTTCAAAAATTTTTCAAATTTCAAATTGATCTTCGTACTTGTTTTCTCTATTTGATTTCTATTGTTTATTTAAGGTTCTTTAGAAACTCTTTTTGTAAACAATCGAAGTAGAAAAGGTTTTTTTATGATACTTCATAAGATGATTGTACAAGGAAAGTAAAGTACTAGATTGTATAAAAGAAAGCGGAGAAAAAGAATCATAAATAAATATTTTTTTATTGGATCAGGAATCGCATTATGTATTCGGTGTGGATAAAAGATCTTCCTATGTTATACTATTAAATTCTTGACGATGAATAGATTTTATAGCTCCGATATTGTTATTCATGATATTTCTTTCATTCGATATCATCGAAATCTAATTCATCTGAATGAGTTTACAAGCGAAAGATTTCTCATCTCTATGGGATTAAATCCCGAGATATTCCAAAGAAAAAAAAATAATAAACGATTAAATTATGGAAGTCAATATTCTTGCATTTATTGCTACTGCACTCTTCATTCTCGTTCCTACTGCTTTTTTGCTTATAATTTACGTAAAAACCGTTAGTCAAAATAATTAATTTGAATAAAATTTGACTATCAATGAAAAAAAAAGGATTTCAATTTCTCGTCTTAAATGAAAGGAATGCATTAGACTCAGTACTAGTAGTATCCTAAGGGGCCCGCTAGTATGGTAGAAAGAGATCTCTTTCTACCATACTAGCCATTATGGTTATTGTAATGTATAAAGATACAAGTTAAATATTTTAATATAAAGGAATCCACCTATATTTTTTATAAATGTCAATCTAAATTAAATAGAATATGAAATATATGTACATACTTTCTCAATTTCATTTGTTTGATCCATTTAATTTAATACAGATAATACGAATTCGATGGAAACTTCTTCAGATTTCGAAAAGGGGTTACCCCATGAATGGTTAACCGGGTAAACCCTGATAGAAAAATATAAATAAAACAAAACATAAATCCAATTTCTAAAAAAAAAATCTGACAAAAAATTGCCGCCCGATCTAGAAAACTAAAACAATTGATACAGGTTAATAGAGTTTAATTATTACCGCAATTAGGAGTACTTCTAGAGTCCACTTCTTCCCCACACTACGAGAGAGAGGGAAAATGTAAAAACTACCATTAAAGCAGCCCATGCGAGACTTACTATATCCATGTGAATTCTGTCCCCTATTTCTATGAATATGAAGAAACTATTCCATTATTGTTCACTAATAATAGTGAAATCACTGGTGCAGAGTCAAAAAAAGGGAGAGGTATTTGGTCACCATTGATGAACTACTCCAAAAAATCCACTTATCTTATAATGAGTTATTCTTATTATATTATAGAATTTCTAGGCGAATCGACAAGATGTAAACACAAGTAAACGGACACTTTTCGAAGTATCCAAGGAATCTTACTCACATGTAGAAAGAATAAGACTTTTTCTTTCTTTTATCGTTTTTTATTTTTGGAAGTAAAATTAAAGGCAATTCTTCATCTAATCTAATAGTCATTGAATGTCTGAGCATTCCGAGACTTTCGTGAGTCTGTATCCAAAGTATCTTAGGTCCTTTCCAAAACTATTAATTCCCTCTCTGGCTATCCAATCTAATTGAATACTCAGTAAGTGGAACTAAATTAGTAGTGGAAAGTAAAGATTTTCGGATTTCCCTCCACTACTTTAAGTTTTCCTTGAATCTGATAGGCAAAACTTTAGGTTAGAGAATATAATCTCGAGAGCCAGGGGCTTAGAATCACGAAAAGAAAGTATCAAGAGTCTTTTTCTACGTTTGTATAATTAGGGGATTTAAAGTCTGTTGTTTAGGCGGCACCCGGATTTGAACTGGGGAAAAAGGATTTGCAGTCCCCCGCCTTACCACTCGGCCATGCCGCCAAAACGATAGAAACTAGATTCAAATTTCTCTTTTGTTTTTTAACTCCGAAAAAAATATATAGATTTTAAGTCACAAAATATAGAATCCAGTACAAATAAGAACCATTAACTATTGACTGTAAATTCATGACCATTTTTGAATTAAAATCTACATTATATTTCTAATAATATAAGAAAATCATTAGAAATAGATTTATAACTAATCTATATTGAGTTTTTTCAATTAAAAACAAATCTTCTTCAATTTCAATTATAACAGTAATAATGAGTATATGTAAACCCCAGAATCAGAATATACGTTACGTTGTGTTATAGAGCTATAGCGCTATAATGGAGTATTTTATCTCTCTAGGGATGTTTTTGAGGAGTAATTCTCAATAAATTTTTTTATTTAAATTTTTCTTTTTCATTGAATAAATGAATAGATTGAAGAGAAAATTGAATTTTTGATAGAACACAGCATGTGCTGTCCCAAATAGAACTGTACCACAATAAAAGAAGAAAAAGAGACATATATATATGTGCATTCTTTTTTATTTTAATAATAAAAAAAATTAATAAATAAAAAAACACAAGTTTTCTTACCTACTTCAATTCAATGATATTCTAAATATTCTATTCACAGGAGGTAAAAATAAATCTCTTTTCTGCAAATATTTTTATGAACAATGAAATAAAAATACATTAATTAAAAAGTAAAGTGGTTCAAAAAAAGTTTTCTATTTATTAGATGTTTATCTGCTCGAACAGATCCAATCATGAATACATTTTTTTCTGGTATGCAATCGAATTGGAATATGTAATATCATAGGTGAAAATGAAATTACTTTTTTTTTCTAGTCTTTACAAAACTCCACAAGTTCCAGTGGTATTTCTCAATTCTGTTCCATTTGGATCTCTTTCTTATAAAAAATTCCAATTGAATCTAGGCTCCGTTCATACGTATTTCATACATTCCATATATCTTGGAGTTGGATAAAATTTAATGTGATTCAGTAAACAGAATAGAAATTCCATTATTGCTCGATCGAATTCTATGGATATGATTCGGTGAAGAATGAGAGATGGGATGGGACTTTTTCAATAAACGGATAAATGGGAAATTCAAAAAAGATGCTCGGGGTTGGAAAAGAGGGAACATCTACAATACCCGGATTTAATCAGATACAATTTGAAGGGTTTTATCGGTTTATTGATCAGGGTTTAATAGAAGAACTTTCTAAATTTCCAAAAATTGAAGATATAGATCACGAAATTGAATTTCAATTATTTGTGGAAACATATCAATTGGTAGAACCTCTGATAAAAGAACGAGATGCTGTCTATGAATCACTTACATATTCTTCTGAATTATATGTATCCGCGGGATTAATTTGGAAAACCAGTAGGAATATGCAAGAACAAAGAATTTTTATTGGAAACATTCCTTTAATGAATTCCCTTGGAACTTCTATAGTAAACGGAATATACAGAATTGTGATCAATCAAATATTGCAAAGTCCTGGCATCTATTACCAGTCAGAATTGGATCATAACGGGATTTCGGTCTATACCGGCACCATAATATCAGATTGGGGAGGCAGGTTAGAATTAGAGATTGATAAAAAAGCAAGAATATGGGCTCGTGTGAGTAGGAAACAGAAAATATCTATTCTAGTTCTATCATCAGCTATGGGTTCGAATCTAAGAGAAATTCTAGAGAATGTTTGCTACCCTGAAATTTTCTTATCTTTCTTGACCGATAAGGAGAAAAAAAAAATTGGGTCAAAAGAAAATGCTATTTTGGAGTTTTATCAACAATTTTCTTGTGTAGGTGGGGATTCAATATTTTCTGAATCCTTATGTAAGGAATTACAAAAAAAATTCTTTCACCAAAGGTGTGAATTAGGAAGGATTGGTCGCCGAAATATTAACTGGAGACTTAATCTTAATATACCTCATAACAATATATTTTTGTTACCACGAGATATATTAGCAGCTGCCGATCATTTGATTGGGATGAAATTTGGAATGGGTACACTTGATGATATGAATCATTTGAAAAATAAACGTATTCGCTCTGTAGCGGATCTTTTACAAGACCAGCTCGGGTTGGCTCTGGCTCGGTTAGAAAATGTAGTTAAGGGAACTATAGGCGGAGCAATTAGGCATAAATTGATACCTACTCCGCAGAATTTGGTAACTTCAACTCCATTAACAACTACTTATGAATCCTTTTTCGGATTACACCCATTATCTCAAGTTTTGGATCGAACTAATCCATTGACACAAATCGTTCATGGGAGAAAGTTGAGTTATTTGGGCCCTGGCGGATTAACAGGGCGAACTGCTAATTTTCGGATACGAGATATTCATCCTAGTCACTATGGGCGTATTTGCCCCATTGACACGTCTGAAGGAATCAATGTTGGACTTATTGGATCTTTATCAATTCATGCCAGGATTGGTGATTGGGGGTCGTTAGAAAGTCCATTTTATGAACTCTTTGAGAAATCAAAAAAAGCACGGATACGGATGCTTTTTTTATCACCAAGTCAAGATGAATATTATATGATAGCGGCAGGAAATTCTTTGGCTCTTAATCGGGGCATTCAAGAAGAACAGGCTGTTCCAGCTCGATACCGCCAAGAATTTTTGACTATCGCCTGGGAAGAGGTTAATCTTCGAAGCATTTTTCCTTTCCAATATTTTTCCATTGGAGCTTCCCTAATTCCTTTTATCGAACATAATGATGCGAATCGAGCTTTAATGAGTTCTAATATGCAACGTCAGGCAGTTCCCCTTTCTCGGTCCGAAAAGTGCATTGTTGGAACTGGATTGGAACGCCAAGTGGCTTTAGATTCAGGGGTTCCCGCTATAGCCGAACACGAGGGAAAAATACTTTATACTGACACTGAGAAGATAATTTTATCGGGCAATGGGGATACTGTAAGTATTCCATTAATTATGTATCAACGCTCAAACAAAAATACTTGTATGCATCAAAAACCTCAGGTTCGGCGGGGTAAATGCATTAAAAAGGGACAAATTTTAGCGGATGGTGCTGCTACAGTTGGTGGGGAACTCGCTTTGGGGAAAAATATATTAGTGGCTTATATGCCATGGGAAGGATACAATTTTGAAGATGCCGTACTCATTAGTGAGTGTCTAGTATATGGTGATATTTATACTTCTTTCCACATACGGAAATATGAAATTCAGACGCATGTGACAACCCAAGGTCCTGAAAGGATCACTAAAGAAATACCGCATCTAGAAGGCCGTTTACTCCGAAATTTAGACAAAAATGGAATTGTGATGCTAGGATCGTGGGTTGAAACGGGTGATATTTTAGTAGGTAAATTAACGCCTCAGGTGGCGAAAGACTCCTCGTATGCTCCGGAAGATAGATTATTACGGGCCATACTTGGCATTCAGGTATCGACTTCAAAAGAAACTTGTTTAAAATTGCCTATAGGTGGTAGAGGTCGAGTTATTGATGTGAGATGGGTTCAGAAAAAAGGGGGTTCAAGTTATAACCCAGAAAAAATTCGTGTATATATTTCACAGAAACGTGAAATCAAAGTAGGTGATAAAGTAGCTGGAAGACATGGAAATAAAGGTATCATTTCAAAAATTTTGCCTAGACAGGATATGCCTTATTTGCAAGACGGGAGACCCGTGGATATGGTCTTCAACCCATTAGGAGTACCCTCACGCATGAATGTAGGACAGATATTTGAATGCTCGCTTGGGCTAGCGGGAAGTCTGCTAGATAGACATTATCGAATAGCCCCTTTTGATGAGAGATATGAACAAGAGGCTTCGAGAAAACTAGTGTTTTCTGAATTATATGAAGCCGGTAAGCAAACAGCGAATCCATGGGTATTTGAACCCGAGTATCCAGGAAAAAGCCGAATTTTTGATGGAAGAACAGGAGATCCTTTTGAACAGCCTGTGATAATAGGAAAGCCCTATATCTTGAAATTAATTCATCAGGTTGATGATAAAATACACGGACGTTCTAGTGGACATTATGCACTTGTTACACAACAACCCCTTAGAGGCCGTTCGAAGCAGGGGGGACAACGGGTAGGCGAAATGGAGGTTTGGGCTCTAGAGGGGTTTGGTGTTGCTCATATTTTACAAGAGATGCTTACTTATAAATCTGATCATATTAGAGCTCGCCAAGAAGTACTTGGTACCACTATCATTGGAGGAACAATACCTAAACCAGAAGATGCTCCAGAATCTTTTCGATTACTTGTTCGAGAACTACGATCTTTGGCTCTGGAACTGAATCATTTCCTTGTATCTGAGAAGAATTTCCAGATTAATAGGAAGGAAGTTTAATCGGAATGAATCACAAAATTTCTTATATGATCGATCGGTATAAACATCAACAACTCCGAATTGGATTAGTTTCTCCTCAGCAAATAAGTGCTTGGGCCACTAAAAAAATACCTAATGGAGAGATAGTTGGAGAGGTAACAAAACCCTATACTTTTCATTACAAAACCAATAAACCGGAAAAAGATGGATTATTTTGTGAAAGGATTTTTGGGCCTATAAAGAGTGGAATTTGCGCTTGTGGAAATTATCGAGTGATCGGAGATGAAA